TAATAATACCAATTTATTTTATTTTTCAGTTTATACCCTTTAACCAGTATAACTCTAATTTTTATACTTAACACCAGTTTCTACTAGCATTACTATGTTACGACTTACCTTAATTTCAGTATTCAAGAACGCCGGGCGATTTGTACGCGTCCCATAACTCTATTCAAATTTCCTTTATAAAAAATTTTACTAACAAGTACGCCTTCAGTCCAATATAAATAAGTACATCCGCATATTATAAATAATGTAACTCAGCTAAACCCCTTAAAACCTACACGTTTACCTGAATTTTTATAGAAACTTAACCTAACAGACACACTGCTAACGTTACTATTTTTATATTTTGCGTTAAAGTTCTTTAACCCCCTAAAGCTTGTCTCAACGGCGGTATGCAAAGAAAATTAAGGGTAAAATATTCGAGGATCATCGATTTAATCGCCAAGTTCCCCTAACCGGATTTGGAACACCGCCAACCTCTTTGGATTTTAAGCGCGTTTGCTCGTAGTACCCACACACCGTTTAACAGCTTTGATACTGGGGTACAAATCCCGGTCTCCATATACAGCCTTATCAGGTTCTATTTTAAAAACAATCTAATTTTGACTAAACGTAAAGGTGGAAATATCCCACATTTCTGCGCGACAACTCTACCTCAACCGTAGCTACATTTTACCGTCTCTACTTTAGATAAATGTTTTTTTATACTATCACTTTTGCATGTAAAACATTAGCTTGGGACATAAAGATTGACCGCGAATGCTGGCACTTTGTTATTCCGCCCTATTCCCCATTACTTACTCTATATTTCTATATTTTATCAATGCTCCGCACTGGTGTCGAGTACACTCAAGTGTGTCCATTTTTGAACTGATCTAAAAGACAATTAAACCTACACTAACCTATTAAAGTAAAAGGAAACACTTTAAAGCAACGGTGAGATTTTGGATTTACACCAAAACCACACATGACCCACTGACACAGTAGTCTTTATACTCATTTTAATCCTGTTTCCTATCTAGTTTACGTAGACCTCTCACACCTCTCTAAAATACCATGTGCAATCAAAGGGAAAACCAACATAATATTATGGGTAGTATAATTTTTATGTAAAATGTATGTTTATATTCATACACATATAGATAATCTCAAACCTTAAAACCAACGTTTTAACATTAAATTAAGCTACTTAGCTAGTTATATAGTCTTAGACTATAGTACTACTTACTACGACAACCACACACTCAAGTTACTAAACTTAAATCACCTTAACCAACGAAATAGGGCCATAAGTAAACACTTCCATACACCCCAATCCATACAACATCAACAAAATGCCAATACAAGATGGCACAATCAAGACCCACATCGAGAGTCGCTTCGAACATAAAATTATTTAAATAAATTCGGACTCAACAGACCGATAGAAAGCAAATTCCTAAAATTACATGAAGACCATGAAACCCCGTAAGAATATAAAAACAGCCCCCATAAGTCCTGTCACTAAAGGTAACACTAGCCCATCGATATTCTAAAGACTGTAGATATATAAAAATCACTCCCAAGCTAATAGTTAAAAATATTGATAACAAGGCTTGACGCCGTAGGCCCAATAACCACTTTTTTTCAATAGCAGACTGGTCCCTTAGCTTTTTTACTAATTTTGCTAAACTTACTAACATCTTTTTAGCGGAAGTAAACTTTAATTTTTCTCATCGATCTACTATCACCATTTTACTAAATTCAGAATCTTTAGCTATCCTTATTGCCTGCACACACTTCTGACATCACCTAACACACACTCCAGACCTCAGTAACAGGACTGTGTTTAGGGTAGGGATTTTTCACGGATACACAGGAACAATCCCCACAGGCGGCCAAGAGCCTATAAGCACTTGACTGTTTTCCCCTACACCAAAATAATACCACCTGGAAAAAAATGAGCTGAAAAAAAACACCTCTGATACTACAAACATCACAAACCCCCATTGCAGGTTACGTTTAATACGAGAAGTAAAATCCCCTTTGTGATTTCCTTCAAAAACTATATCTCTTCACCAACAAAACAAAGACCCTACAAGAACAATCCATGAAGCCAATGCTGCTACCAACCTTAAAAGCCCCATCCCACTATGAACAGAGCTAATAAACCTAGACACAACCCCTAATACTCCTATAGACACTTGAATTGGTCAAGGACTTCATCTTAGAATTTTAAAACCGGTTCGTCCCATAAAGAAAAAAACAGAATTGAACTGCTTATAAGATAGATTAGAAATCCACTCATGACCAACTTTTCTCTCGAATTAGGGCGACGCGCACCAATTCCAAAATGCAAACCTGGTCTTTTTCTTAAAGTACTAATTCTTTCCATGTCTTTAGATTTCTCTTTCGTTAAGACTGCAATTTAACATTTTTTATAAACTAAAAGACTATACAGGGTAAAAGACTAAGCTTACTAAAGTTTACAAAACTTTTATTATAATATTAACTATTAACCCTTGAGCCTGGCGCATCACCTCCTTTTGATTAACAGTCAAAAATTCTATCTAAACTAAAGCTCTATTCACTTAATAAAAAGCAAATCGAATTACTTCTTTAGGGACCAAAGCCCTACGTGCCACTTTACACTTTTTTATTTATAATAATCATAAATGAACCATTTGTTTGGAAAACAAACATACTTTTTATACTATAATTACTTATCAGGAGAGAAAACTCTCATCTTCAAAGCTTAAATTTGACGCATATTTCTGCCACCCTAACAAAATAAAGCAAACTGCTCCTTACGACCCGAAATCGTACACGCTCCATTACGCCATTTATTTTATTTAATCTTTTACCAAAGTGTGATATAAATCTCTTTGATACTTGAAATACCATAGTCTACAATAACTTAACACTCCTGTTAAGGGGTTAAATTCCACTTTAGCTGCTTCAAAGCTATGTTCTACTTAAACTACCTGAACCTAATATTTCAAGGAAGAACCGCTCTCCTTCTTGGTGTAAACAAAATGTACTTTAATATACTATTCCTTGAGCTTTTGGCACATATGCATCAAGAAGTTAAAAGCTTCTCGCTTTACTTTAAGCTACAAAAGCTTAAAAACTACCCTTTCAACTTTTATTTGATTAGAGCGCCCCTATATTTGCTAGCAACCCTAACACTAAACACTATAATTAGGAATAGAAATAAGCTAAAAAGGCTTATGGCTACGCCTCACGCTTTAGATACATAAAGCACACTTTGGAATGACGTGACTCTAATTCTGCTCACAATAAATGTCCCTAACAAAACCAAACAGTAAATAAAAACTACACTCACTAAAAAGGCCCCAAGCCTAGAAAAAGATATTCTAGCACCCCCTAAAAATGTCTTTTGTTCACTTGCTAGCCCGTAAAATTCAGCCTCTTCCAACACCAACGGTGCTAAAGCAACCCTATAGGCAAAAACTACTAAAATACCTCTTACAATACACATAAAAACCATGAAACCATAAACGCCCCCGTAAAAGCTAAGAACACCGCTTAATCCCGCCACTAAAAAAAGCAAAGCAAACCCAAAATACATTGGGTGATTATAGCGCCTTATTACATTTATTAACCCTATGCAACACATAACAATCAATAACTCGAAGATAATAGGAGAGAGAATTACTCTATACTCAGGGTATGAACCAGATAACTTTATTAGTTTACTCCTACATTTCTTTTCTTAAGACAAAGGTCCAATGACTTCCTAAGATCGACAATCTTACATTTTTAAATAAACTACTTCATCCTTAGTTTTGACTATCTCCAGTAAGTCGCGCATCAGAAAACCTTAAACCCTCAATATCTTTCTATATTTTTATACTCTAAAGAAGGGATCACACCATAACTAAGGTTACAACTTAGCACTTCAACAGCCGCTTCTTTAAAATCTTAATACCTTCATTAACTTATTAAGATCCTGAGTGAGTCGAACACCCTAAAGCTAAGTTCAAATTAGCCACTATCCAATAAAGAATCCCTTAGAACTTCATCATCTTCAGTACGAAAAACTGACGTGTTGCTTACACCATAAGAAAATTAGCCAGCACAGCAGGCTATCTTTTCTGCCACAAAGAAACATTTTTATAAACTAGACTAACTACACAATAAATAAATCTAGATAAAACCCCCCCCTGACTAACAACAAAGTAATAAATAGGGCAGAGTAAACATAACGGGTCCTCAAATTAGGGCAACTATTAGACATATAAGTAAACCCCCCATGACTCACCAGCCCATAGAGAACTAAACAATAACACCCCCCGATTAAACATATTGCCCCAGCTAGCACCCCTAATAAAAAGTCTGTCCACACCAAGCTTCCTACACAAAAAATCTCCCTGTAAAAATTGAGAGAGGGGGGAACACCTATATTTAGGATACAAAAAATAAACCAGAAGGTAGAGAATATCGGAAAAACCCGTAAGACTCCCTTAGTAAGTAAAACATTCCGAGAACTACAGGTGTCATAACACCTAGCCGCTAAAGAAAATAGAATAGGGGAGCACAACCCGTGAGCAAATATTATACAAACGCAGGATATTTTCCCTACCCTAAAAAATCTTAATAGACTCCCCATACTTATAGCCATATGGCCAATAGATGAGTATGCAATCAGGGATTTTATGTCTCTTTGACACAAACAAACCATTCCCCTAATCATTCCTCCTCACATAGCTACAACCAGTACGAAATAAGTAACCCTCCTAGGACTAATTTCCGAGAACCATATAAATCGAATAATCCCATACCCCCCAAACTTCAAAAGCACTCCTGCAAGAAGTATAGAACCGCTAAGAGGGGCCTCTACATGAGCTTTGGGTAATCAACCATGTACCCCATAAACCGGCAGTTTTACGATAAACCCTAAAGATATAAATAATCACGGTCACTTTATATCTATTGAAAACAACCCCCCAGCTGCCTTTACTAAAAGCATGTTATCCCTACCAGTTATAAACCAAGCCCACATCAACCCTATAAGCAGTGGCAACGAGGAACCTACAGTATAAATAACTATATAAGTAGCGGCCTGAAGACGCTCAGGACGGTAACCTCACTTTAAAATTAGAAAAAAAGTGGGCACTAGAGTAAACTCAAAAAAGAAGTAAAAATCTATTCATCTACACGCCCGAAAAAACAGCAGACTGCCCAGACATACTAAACCTACCATCTCCCTAATAAAAAAACCACCAGCTATTCTCCCCCCTTCCCTTTTTACATCTTTACAACTACTCACAAGCCTGATTATTATAACTAAAATTCTTAACCCAACTATCAACACTCCTATTTCATCTATTCCTTCCCACTCCCTCAACAAAGCATAGTTAAAATTTGAAAAAAATAGCATCCCAGCGAGTAAACTTATACCACAAACTAAGATAACTCAACCAATATTTTCTACACCGAAACCAAGTAGAACCGTAGAAACTCCAACTATCAAGGTATAAGTCACTACGCATTAAAATCTACAAGACCGCTTCGCACTTCATCACAGTCTACACATTATTACAACAAAACAGCACCAAATAAACGAAAAAACAAACAAGCAAGCAAGAGGAGCAAACTGTGCCACAGTCAATTTTATTAACATTATTTTCTCGCTACCTCCCCTTTATTGTATTTTCCTAAACTTACACGGTCGTTGGGGCCCCTCGCTACCTCCCCTTTATTGTATTTTCCTAAACTTACACGGTCGTTGGGGCCCCTCGCTACCTCCCCTTTATTGTATTTTCCTAAACTTACACGGTCGTTGGGGCCCCTCGCTACCTCCCCTTTATTGTATTTTCCTAAACTTACACGGTCGTTGGGGCCCCTCGCTACCTCCCCTTTATTGTATTTTCCTAAACTTACACGGTCGTTGGGGCCCCTCGCTACCTCCCCTTTATTGTATTTTCCTAAACTTACACGGTCGTTGGGGCCCCTCGCTACCTCCCCTTTATTGTATTCTCTCACTTGCTTAGTCTAATAACCGTAACACTCTACCAGCCCATAACTTTCTACAAGCTCCTCTAACTACGTCGGTAACCCTATTAACCAACAAGGTGAATATGACGCTAGTCGCTGAGTAACAGATAAGACTGTTATCACTCTGAAATGACTTGCAACTGGCCGCAAAGGCTCATACATAGCCCCGACCTTATTTTTATCATTTTCTTTCTACAGCTTACCGGATTTGACCACCGTAAAACTTTACTTTTTGAAAAAAATTTTAGAACTTTTCTAAACTTACACGGTCAAAAATTTCCGAAAATTTGTATTTTTTGACAAAAAATGTTCAAAAATGGGTATTGTATTTTTTTAAAAAAATACAATATCCTTTTAGCGTTTAAGCCACGCAAAAACGGGTATAAAAAACGGTTCAAAAATGGACCAAATTTGACAAATTTTAACGGATTTGGAGCCTTTTGCGAAAATGTTTTTGCTTACAGCCGCTCGATTTGTAACCTAAATCGAGCGGCTGTAATAGAGTACTGCCCAAAAGAAAGAACCTCGATCCATAATTTCCACTGGCAGGGGCAGCAAAAATAACTTTTGCGGCCCTTAGTCCACCTGCCAACTCCATTTACGTTACGGAGGGGGCAAGTGCTGGGGTTTACTGGCGCCCGCTTTGCCCCCCGTCATGTCGGGCCCGGCCCGGAAGAAGGATCTGGCTGCTCGCTTTCATTAAACTTCTAACGGAAGCGGTTCCATTTTTGGGCAGATAACAATAGAGGTCTTAGAATGTGAAACTTTCTCATTTTTTTCTTTTTTTTTGTCTTTTTATCATTTTTTCACACTATATCAATAAAAAGAACTTTGTTCTTTTTATTGAGGTAATTATACCAAAGCGGGCAGGCAGCTCTACTGCCTCTTTATTTTTTAAACTTTAGGTTTCAAAAAAAGGAGTTTTTTTGCGAACCCCCCCTTATCCCCCCCTTACGGTAGTTTGTTTGGTAATTAAACAACTAGTCCAGAAACAATGCGGCCAGCTCGCATGGTGCTCTATTACAGTAAAGCAATTTAAAGAATATGGCTAACAAGGCACTTTTCTTGCTACCTATAAGAGTATTACTACCCTAATTTTCCCACCACCCTAGCAGTTATCACAACATAGTCCCCCTTCGCCTATGCTGCACTTGTAGCCCTTTACCTCGTCGTCTCCTGTAAAAGTCGAGGATATTATAACTACACCTTTTCTACCTATCCTAATGCTTAAGGACTACGGCTTCTGTATATGGAAATTTCTTTAAATCGGCACTTGTCGGCTAAAAGTGGCTTTGTCTTCCTCTGTACCACTGATCTAACCTTGAAACTTTGAGAGTAATTCTAATGTTCCTTTGGGTATTAGGCATTAAACTCCATCCTCTACCGTCGTTGTAGTAACCTACAACATTACGAACAGAGCCGGTTTCTGGATAAAGGCTAACCTCTATATTTTGTTGGTTACCAATAACCTATTTTTATAGAGTAAAATTCATGGGTTACTATCTCCACTCACACTCCTTTATCCTCTTTTGAATTTTAAGTTGCTATAGGTTTAACCTATAAGTAATTTTACAGCAGTTCATACTAATTATTACAAAATGATTTTATAAATCTAACGTAGGTCACTTAAGAAGTAAGCTACAACCTCATTACTTGCTACGAACTTATCTCCACACTTAAAAGTTACCACTATAATAGTACAACTATTTATACCTAGTTATAACACTTAACTAGTAGAAAATTAAACCTACAAAAACTAAGCAGTAAAAAATAATTATTCCAATCATATTAAAGTTTATTTTTCGCAATTTATTTCTAGTACCAATTACCAAATTTTTTATACCTCTTTGTCAGATGTAACCTCGAATTCAGCCTATTTCTACATCTCTGATAAAATATGATATAAAATTTAAAAATTGACTTCTGATAAAATTTCCACTTATGGGTTTTAAAAACCATATAAAGCTTAAAGTGCTTTTAAGTGGTTTTCTAATAATGTTTTGAGGGGCCACGACTAAGATAATGATAAAATTTGTTAAACTAAATAATACTCAAACCAGAAACCTATAAAAAATACCCCCCCGTGGTAAACAATCTCTTAAAAATACTCTAAAATAAGACTGCATTAATACAGCTATTGAAAGAGCCCCATTTCTTATTATTACTAAAGCCCTTATATAAAGAATATTTTCCGTCTTATAGTGGCTTAGAGCCCTCGCTCCTACATCACATAGTATTAGTATTATTATCCGCCTTGAATAACACACCGTAAACCCTAGAGATACTAAAACTAATAAAAACCCCACCAATCTATAACTTTCACATAGACACTTCCCTACAATTAGCTCTTTAGAATAAAACCCAGAAAGAAAAGGAAACCCTATTAATGACAAATTCCTAAACACCAATAAAACCCTAGTAATTGGTAACTTTAACCACACACCACCTAAAAAACGACCGTCCTGGCATCCTCTACTATAAAAAATTACACCTCCCACACATATAAATATTAACGCTTTAAAAAAAGCATGGACTAATAGGTGAAAAAAGGCTACCTCATTAGAGCCTAACCTAATTGCGAATATCATTATTCCTACTTGTCTTAAAGTGGATAGTGCCACCACTTTTTTTATGTCCACCTCTAAGGTCCCACTTCTTGCTGCTAAAAGCATTGTAACTATAGAAATAAATATCAAAACATTTATCTCTAACTCTCCTAAGTATTCCCTAAACCGAACCAACACGTAAACTCCGGCGGTTACCAGAGTAGACGAGTGCACTAACGTTGATACAGGCGTGGGGGCGGCTATTGCCTCAGGTAATCAGGCAGAAAAAGGAATCTGAGCTCTCTTAGTTATACTACCGACTAAAATTAATACCCTCACCAAACCTACCTTGAAGACCTCACCTCCACTGTAGTTGTAACTTAAATAGCCGCTTATCATCCCAATTACTAGAATAAAACAGGCATCGCCAACCCGGTTCCTAATAGCAGTAATTATCCCAGCCGATAAAGATTCTCTGTTTATATAGTAAACAACCAATAGAAAGGAGACTACACCTAAACCATCCCAACCTACTATTAATCCTAGATACCCGGGAAACAAAATTAGAATAACCATAGAAAATACGAAAGCCTGCATTAAGTGTGTAAACCGCCCCATAAAAACTTCGTGAGATATATAAAAACCACTAAACAAAGACACACACCCTGAAATATAAAAAACCCTTATTACAAACATGCACCTCACTCAATCTAGCACCAACGGCATCCCTATCTCCCCGAAAAATTTTTCTCTAATCTCTCACTCTAACACTAGCAATAACCCACTTCTTGTATTTAGTTTCATAGTTACTAATAAAAACATAAAAGATGATAAAAAATACAAAACTACGGCCTTTAACACACATACTACCACTCTTTTATAAGCATGCCGAGCACGCTCTTAATCATCTATTTCCCAGTCCAATGTCCCTTCATTTAACTCATGCACTAACCCCCCGACCAAAATTACTAAGAATACGAACCCCCAAATTTTTCTCAACACGGATATTGACGAATAACAACATGATACTCTAAAAATATAAGGGAATAATAAAATTAGCTCTAAATCAAAAACCAAGAATAAAAGAGCCAACAGAAAAAATCGTAAAGAGAATGGGATACGACTCCTTCTCATTGGGTCAAACCCACACTCAAAGCTAGTAAGCTTATCCCTTTCATATCGCCATTTTTGACTCACAACACAGGCTAAACCTATAAAAAATATGCTAAGTAATACCACACAAAACATGAGCCCCATCACACTATAGTATGGAGTCAACAGCTTTCTTCCCTTTTCAAAAAATCACATTAAGTTTTTATTTAACTTTACTTACTCGGGCTTAATTATTACTTCTGCTAGATACGAAACTACTAAACCGTAAAAAATCCTAGTTTGAAGACATATAACACAAAACTCCACCAACCTAATAAAGAAACTTAATACCAGGAAAGCTATTCTCAGTAGCACGGGAAACCCTAACCTAAGAATAGAATAACTAAAGGGGAAGAATATACCTAAAACTATAGAAGAACCAACCTTTATTATAATATTTCCAACAATCACATTTAGCCTCAATCGGGCGGCTAGAGTAATAGGACGAATCAGCACCCTAATACACTCTGAACCAATAACAATAAAACTGGCGAAAAAAGAATTTCCCTCACAAACCCTCTTAATTCAAGCTAATCGCCAATTGGGGTTAAAATTTATGGCAAAAGATATGAACCAGAAAGGGAAAGATAGCCCAGCCCTAATAACTACATGAGCGGCTAAAGGGAATGTGTAAGGGAGAAACCCCATCACACAAACACACAGAAGAAGGAAAAACAGACTTACCATTAAATGAGGAGTACCACCGGCCACTTTAGGGATTTCAGGCATTCCCTTTACTAGTATATCCACTAAAGAAAACACAAACCTTTCAACATTGTTTAGCTCATAAAAGTACACTGAAAAGAAGCACAAATAAAATATAAGCAATAATCCACCGTGTCACGGCACTAGACAGTCAATAACACTAGTACTACCTACAAAATAATCAAAAACCCTAAACAGGTCTCTTATCATCTTTTAATTAACTTTAAGTTGAATAGTTCAACCACATATTGACTCAGATAAAAGTCTGTATACTAATTTCATTAGTAGTAAAGTATAAACCTTATGTTCGGATCCTTTCGTACAATGAACATAACCTCTAAAGATAGAAACCAACCTAGCTTACGCCGGTCTTAACTCAGATCATGTAGAAATTTAAGAGACGAACAGTCTCACTACTCTTAGCTGCTGCACCAAGAAGTTTTTCTAATCCAACATCGAGGTCGCAAACCTTTCCCTCAATAAGATCTCTCAAGAAAGATTACGCTGTTATCCCTACGGTAGCTTTTACCAATTATCTCCCGAGGAGGATCTTCGCCTATTATAGACTTGTTTTCTTAAATCTAGCTTTCCCCAACCACACTTTAGTTTAAAATAATAATCACACATAAAATTTAAAACCTGATTAAGCTCAATAGGGTCTTCTCGTCTTTTATCTTTACTTAAACCTTTTCATTTAAAAGGAAACTTCGCTTTCTTTTTCAGAGACAAGCAACTTGCGACAACCTTTCTACCATTCTTCAATTAAAAGACAAATTATCGCGCTACCTTAGTACAACTCTCGTTGCAGCCGTTTAATATACCTCACCGGGCAGGCTCGACTTTTTATTTAAGTTTTCAAAAAGCGATGTTTTTGTTAAACAGGCACAAGCTTTATTTGTAAAGTTCCTTTGAAAAATTTCTAATATTTTACAAACCCTCTAATATCACAGTATAGGCCACTAGAATGAGCTCTAAACGACCTACTAAAAACTTCCTGTGTACTTCACTTTATTAACTCTTTTACAGCTACTGATCTTATACTTATCCCTCCTTAAAATATTCACAAGGACCGAAAGGTACTAAACTCACGTTTACTTCTAGTTGTTTTATTATTAACCTCTCGAAGATGGACAATATAAATCCTACCTACTTAATAAAGTTCTTTTACCGTTTTAAAGCTTAACCTATAAAACCTGAATAGTGAAAAACATTCGTTACTAGTTATAATACTATGAACGCCATTACCCTATCCCCATGTTTTTTCACCTCTATACTTTAATATATTTTCCTTTCAACCAGCTATCAATTTTTTCGAAAAACATGTCACCCCTACTACACTCTATTGGCATTTTTTGCAACAAATACCTAAAACGGAATCGAAATTTATATTTAATCTCTATAAATCATGATACAAAAAGAACTTTTTTTAATAAATTTTATACATTTTACAACATTGGCTCTCCAACACATAAAAACAGGTCTTTAACAATACTTCTACTGAAAGATTTCTTTATTTCCTACCTAAGCACTCTACAAACATTTCTTTAACGTTAAACCACCGTGTGGTCATACAGCCTATATCAACCACCTACTTGTGATCTAACCGTCGTACCTAACGCTCAGTATGCCGATATTTATAGATCAGACAGCGTGAAACGCCAAACTTCTATATATCTCTGAGCTTTACTGTGTCCCTTATTAATTTACCTGTCACCCCAGTTTTAACCTACTCTAATACAAAATAATTCCCTTCATCTTGTGAAAATCTTTTATATATGGGTTGCCAGGTATAAGACACAACCTCTGGTGTCATCGGAAAGGCTTTTTGGGGCCCCATGGAGATGCGTAGAATTTTTTCTCAAAATAGAACCAACTAAACGGGTAGATAATAAAAAATGAAAAATAAACATATCTAGCAACTAACCCAACCCTAATATATGGCTCTTCTACGGGACATGTACCCAAAAACGTTAAAAGCATGAAATTCCCCACAAAAAAATGAAACACCACCTGGCTAATTGAATTATGCTGTACATTTTTGAACACAGACTTTGGGTATAGTGGCATAAAAAACAAAACTAAAATAGCTCTTGCCAGAGCCGCAATCCCGCCCGTCTTTCTCGGAATTCTACGAAGAATAGAGTAGGCGAATAAAAAATATCACTCGGGTTGGATATGAAGAGGAGTCTTTAAAGTGTCTGCGGGGCAAAAATTCACAGGATCTAAAAAAAGGTCTGGACTCAAACACACTAGCAGCCCAAACAAAGTCAGAGTTACCACGATTCCTACCAAATCTTTCACAGTATAGTAGGGGTGAAAAGGGATCATGTCCCCGTTTCTTTCTACCCCGAGAGGATTTCTAGTCCCGGACTCATGAATAAAAATAATGTGGACAACAGCCAAACCCGCTAGAACAAACGGAAACCTAAAATGAAAAGTAAAAAACCGTTTTAAAGTTGCATCTCCTACACAGATACCCCCTCAAACCCACTGAACTAATGCATCACCAATTCCAGGAATAGCTGTCACTAAGTTAGTAATCACCGTAGCTCCTCAAAAAGATATTTGGCCCCAAGGTAAAACATACCCAGTAAAGGCTACCCCCATCAAGATACAAAACAAGATCAACCCTACTCACCAAGCACCACGAGAATAAAAGGATAGATAAAAAACACCACGTCCTATGTGTAAGTAAACTATAATAAAGAAAAGAGAAGCACCGTTCGCGTGACACGCACGCAATAATCACCCATCATTTACGTCCCGCATAATGTGCACAACGGAATTAAAAGCATCAGCAGATCTAGCAGTATAATGTGTGGTTAACAGAAGGCCTGTAACTAATTGAATTACTAGGCACAGCCCAAGCAAAGAGCCAAAGTTCCACATTTTTCTCAAGTTAATAGGAACAGGCAGATCATATAAAACATTTCTTACCTGGGAAACCCCCATTATTCGCTTACGGTTTATGTATTTCACTCAAGCTGGTTTCAGAAACATCCCTAGTACCCAAAACTAGAATTTTTTATTAAACTACATCTTGATATTTCATACCATTTTAATCAACTACCCTAGATATCCTTTACTGCCTAACCGCTATAAATACTTATTTAACGACCTGTACCTTTCTACCTTGTGCGCGGCGTTTTCTCAAGATAAAGTGGCTATTTCGTCAGACAAACAGCTCAATGATTCAGCGTACTCCTTAGGCTCAAGGGCAATCGCTATGATCGGTATTTCTCTGTGGCCAGATCCACACAACTCATAGCAGAACCCATAAAAGAATCCAACCTCTTTCGGCACAATCCTTCCGGAATTAATTCGGCCTGGTACAGCGTCAATCTTGATGCCCAACTCCGGGACCCCTCAACTATGTATAACATCGGCTGTTGAAACCAACACTTCATTCTTCACCCCACAACAAAGAAAGCAAGGATACCTTACCTCTTCTTGGCGGAAACCCCCAAACTTACAGTTTTCGGGATTGAGAAGATCCTCCTCTGGTACTATGTAAGACTCGTAGCAGACCCGTCTACCTTTGCCGCCACAACACTCTAACACTACCTCCACGAGAATATATAAGTACTTCTTAAGCTTATTTTCAAAATAAACCTGATTACTTGTGTTTTCCCCTTCAGAAAACGCTTTTTCCCACGGTTTAATAATGTTTTCTGAGATGTACTCTATAATACGATCTCTCTTAAGCACTAATTTCTTTAAGGATACAATTGCATTTATCTCCGTATAATCTCCACACGAAGATTTACTACGTTTAAATGTATCTGTAAGCAGCTCTTGATAGTCGCTCTGAATGTCTTCGCACACCTCCCCTAGCTTTAACAAGCTTGATACTCTGCTCATTTTTAAACGATATTTTTCTCGAAGCTCATTTAGCATTACTTTAGGCCTCTCCGCAGGTAGCTTTTCGTACGCCTCCTGAGCCTTTTTTCACTCCTCATACAACGCTATCATAACCTCTCTGCCTCGCTCCTCTGGTTCCTCCCGTGTCTCGGGAAAGTTAAACTCGTAACAATACTCCCAATACCACTGGTGACCGATTGCACTAAAAGAGTATATAGGCTCTCCGCCTAGGTTCAAATAATAAAGATTTGCTAAAGACACAAACCCAATTCCAAACAATAAAATTGCTGGGCTGACCGTTCACATAAACTCCAACCCCTCGTTCTTTTTAAATGTTAAATTCAACTGTCCTTTTATGAAAAAAAAAGAAAAAAAAACCACAGCAGTAAATCATGCAACCAAGGTTAGCACAAATACAACTACCACCATCACTAAGTCATGATAACAGAATAGCCGGCTTGCTCTTAGAGTCACAGGATCTGAAAAACCCAACTGATTTCAATCTATAATCTTTCAATTTTAATAGCTAATTACTTAGCCCTATAAGTGTCGAGGCTATTAGCCCATGATTTACCTCATCAAGATAACCCAATTTGTCTGGCACAACACCGTTTACCTGTTTACTACATTATATATTCTAAGCTTTGGGCCAAAATAAAAATGCCTAACTTACTTCGGTTAGCTAAAAGACTAAAAAGCTAAATGCATGAACCTTTTTCTTTCTGGCTTTCCGGCTTGAGTTTACTAGTAATGCTAAGCCTATCACCGACCCTCTTACATCAAGACAAAGAACCATGATACAAAGGTAAGCCACTATAGCTCTCATTTTTAACATACCAGCATACATACACAAAACTAAAAGCCTTAGCATGAAAAACTCAAATAGTAGTAAGATATTAAGGAAGAATTTATCTTGCCATGCCACGCATAAAATCGAAAAAAAACAAACACCTATTAACACTATAGTCTTATTCATAAAAAAGCGATAAAACCACCAGACAAGTTGACCAATAACCTAATATTCACTATATAGTTAAACTCCTTTCGCTTCTCTTTTCTTACCATAAATACATTCTTACCTCAATACACAACTACAGCCAATACTACCCTTAAATAAAATATAAGCCTAATGCAAGAAGATAAAACGCAAATCCCAGTTCCAAAAGTTATTTTGCTTCAACACCCGTTAAGTAAAGCAATTTTTATAGCACAACCTACAAATGGTGGCAAACCAGCTCTAGAGAGAAAGTATAACGACACCCACCACAGGTTATCCATGCCTTTCAAACCGGTCTCTTTTACCAAATCTTGAAACCCATAAATCCCGAGCTGCCACAAACCTATTATAGCAAAGCCAGTTAGCATAAAGTACACAACCACGTACACCCAAAGCTCAAAGTTTTCACAACAGCATAAAAGCACTATAGGCCCCAAATTTTGCACAGAAGAAAACCCTAACAGAACGCGATAATTTAAAACTCTGAGTCCGCCTAAACACCCCACTAATGAAGTCATGCAGCAAAAAAACTCAACACGACTCACATCCTTATATAAAATTAGGTAATTCCTGAGCACTCAGATAGGGATTAGTTTTTGTACTAACAAAACTCTTGCGCATCCCGCCCATGACAGTTTTCTAACAACTGGTGCCACCCAGAAATGAAATGGGAAAACACCCAACTTTACTATTATTCCAATTAAAATAAAAAGTTGGCACGCCATCACTTCCCTTAAATTTGAGGCTAGAATAAACCCTATTCCCGACACACAAGAACCAATTACCTGAATAATAAAATATTTTATTATGCTCTCAGTTTCTTCTACCCTAGAGCCACTAGCAAAACAGATCACTGACAAGAACCTTAACTCTATGCCTACCCAAACCCCTAATAAATTTAACCTAACAAACCTTATTATTACCCCAACCAAACTAAAAATTAGACTCACAACTATTGATAACCTTATAACAATACCGAACATTTTTTAAATCTAATTTTATAAGGAGTCTACATCTAACAAGAGACCCCTAAAAACTATAAATATACAAATCCTTAAAGGAAGTAAAACTTTTCAACATAACCCTATTAACAAATCATATCGAAAGCGAGGGACTACCCCTCGAACCCACACTATAAAATAACTAATTACCACTATATAGAGTGCAAATATAACCCTACTATAAACCCTTTCTCTCAGTTTATACCCTATAAATAAACACCCAGTTAATATTCTCATGAACGTTATATTTCTGTATTCTGCTAAAGCAAGGAGGGCGAATCCCACACCACCAAACTCTACTATGTACCCAGCTACTAGCTCAGACTCCCCCTCTACAAAATCAAATGGTGCACGATTAGTCTCTGCTAAAACACAAATAATTCATAACACCAGTACCTCTTGTCCAACTAATACGATTGGAAAGTCTACCCTTCGACAATGGTTTAAGTTATAAGAGCCTACTAAAATTAATGGACAGAATAAGCACGTTCTTAAAAAAACTTCATAAGAAATGCTCTGCGCAATAGCCCGTATAGCACCTAAAAACCCATAACGCGAATCACAAGACCAACCGACCATAAATACACCATATACCCTAAAAGATGATACACATAAGAAAAATAAAAGCCCTAACCCCAATTGCACCCTGGAACACTCTCTGGGAAAAAGCACTCATAGAGCATACGCACAAATGAAACAAATCAAGGGACCAATAATATAGAGAGCTTTATTAGCAGAATAAGGAAAAATTATCTCTTTTGTAAACAACTTCACACCGTCCGCAATAGGCTGTAAAAGCCCCTTTAACCCAACCTTATTAGGTCCTTGTCGAAGTTGCAACATACCTAACCCTTTCCGCTCAGTTACGATGTAAAAGGCCACACTTACTAGTATTAGAACCCTAATCAACAATATTCTCACTATTAAAGGGGAACTACCCATAACTGAATCCTAAATTCAGCACATTTATCTGACACCTTAACCGTACAATATAAAAACTCTACTCTAATACCCTAGAGACTATACAGCAGTTTTTTTGCTTTTATTTTTTTTCACTGAAAAAGGTAAATCCGAAAACAGTTCGTCCCTAACTTTAATAGGGGGAGTTCTTCGCTTAAAAATCACTTCTATTCGATGTAATTTCTTTCCTAAATCAAATTGCATACCGTATGGGTTTTGCACTGCATTATGTATTGGACGAGGGAACCCCTTTGCCCCTCATTCTACCTCCGCTGGTCCAGCTATTGCAAAAATAAGACACCGTTTCCTTAACATTCCTTCTCAAAGAATAAAAAGAAATAATAATAAGCTAGCTAAAGACGCTATAGACCCCCAACTAGAAAACATATTTAGCCCATGTATAGTGTCTGGATAATCCTGATATCGGCGAGGCATTCCCCCCATTCCCAAGAAGTGTTGAGGGAAGAACGTTCTATTTACACCAACAAACATTCTAATGAATTGACTTTTCCTTCAAATAGGGTTTATCCCTACACCTGTAAATAATGGGAACCAATAATGGAAGCCCGCAAATATTGCAAACACAGCCCCTATCCTAAGAACATAGTGAAAATGGGCTACTACATAGTAGGTGTCATGCAGCACTACATCAAGAGAGGCTCTAGCCAGAACAATTCCTGTCAGCCCACCTAAGGTAAACAAGAACAAAAAGCCCCCTGCCCAATATATCATCGGCCAGTTTTTTACAATCCCACCAGACATGGTTGCAATTCAACTGAATACTTTAACCCCCGTAGGAATAGCAATAATAAAAGTTACGGTACTAAAGTATGCCCGACTATCAACATTTATCCCAATAGTAAACATATGATGCCCCCAGACAATAAAACCTAAAATTCCAATAGAAATAACAGCGTGGATTATAGGCACTTTACCAAATAACTCCAATTTTGATGTCCCCACTTTTACTACATGAGAAATAATCCCAAACGCTGGGAGAATTAAAATATACACTTCGGGATGACCGAAGAATCAAAATAAATGAACGAATAAAATAGGATCCCCCAACCCCGTCGGGTCAAAAAACCTAGTATTAAAGTTTCGGTCCGTTAACAACATTGTTAAAGCCCCTGCTAATACAGGCATAGCCAAAATCAACAGAAAGGACGTTACAGCGATGCACCATACGAATATTCTTGTACGAAGCATGTTTATCACCCCAGTACGTATCGTCAAACTTGTAATTAAAAAGTTAATAGAAGCCATAATAGAGGATGCTCCACCCACGTGAAGAGAAAGAATAACGTAATCCATAGCGCATCCCGGGTGCCCTAAACCACTAGACAGTGGTGGATAGATAGTCCACCCACTACCCGCACCATTATCAACATATGTTGAACCTAATAACAACATCATAGAAACAGGTAAAAACCAAAATCTAGCATTATTTATACGAGGGAATGCCATATCAGGAATTACCAACATTAAGGGAACCAACCAGTTACCGAAACCCCCAATCATTATAGGTATTACTAAAAAGAAAATCATCACTAACCCATGAGCAGTCACAATTAAGTTATATAAGTGACCGTCCATCAACACTTTTCCTGGTATAGCTAACTCTATCCGAATAATTACTCTAAAACCTGTTCCTATCAAACCAGCTCAGAAAGAAAAGATAAAGTATAAAGTACCAATGTCTTTATGATTAGTTCTAAACAATCAACGCTCAAACCATTGCGTGCGCTTTATATTAAGTACTCTTATGGTATTTAT